CTACACACGTCTTTTTTTCGGAGGTCTACAGCCATTATGTGGCATAGGGGTTACATCCCGTACGAAAGTTAATAGTATACCACTTCTACGAATAGCTCGTAATGCTGCGTCTCTTCCGAGACCGGGACCTTTTATCATGACTTCTGCTCGTTGCATACCTTGATCAACTACTGTACGAATAGCATTTGCTGCAGCAGTTTGAGCGGCAAAGGGTGTCCCTCTTCTCGTACCCTTGAATCCACAAGTACCGGCCGAGGACCAGGAAACCACCCGCCCCCGCACATCTGTAACTGTGACTATGGTATTATTGAAACTTGCTTGAACATGAATAACTCCCTTTGGTATTCTACGTGCACTCTTACGTGAACCAATACGTACATTCCTACGTGAACCAGTTCTCGGTATAGCTTTTGCCATATTGTATCATCTCATAAATATGAGTCAGAAATATATGGATATATCCATTTTATGTCAAAACAGATTTCTTATTTGTACATTGAGCCCTTTAGCGGGTCTGATTATCCTTGTCTTTGTTTATGTCTCGGGTTGGAACAAATTACTATAATGCGCCCCCGCCTACGGATTAGTCGACATTTTTCACAAATTTTTCGAACGGAAGCTCTTATTTTCATATTTGTCATTCCTTATCTTAATTCTTTTTTGGTAGAAAATAAGTTTCTTGAAATTTTGCATCTCGAATCGTATCGAATAAAAATGACCTAATCTTTCGAATCCTTGTTTCGGAGTCGATAAATTATACGTCCTCTGGTTGAATCATAACGACTTACTTCAATTTTGACTTTATCTCCTGGCAGTATCCGTATAAAACTACGTCGGATCTTTCCTGAAACGTAACCTAGAATCAGATCTTCATTATCTAACCGAACTCGGAACATGCCATTGGGAAGCGATTCAGTAATTAAACCTTCATGAATCCATTTTTGTTCTTTCATTTCAGGTAAAGCCCCCCTGAAGTATCAATTAATGGAGGAAAGACGATATTAGACAACTCACCCCCTTTCTTTTTTTTTTTACAAATAGGAAGAGGTTTCGGATCCCATTTGGATATTAAATGGATTACCATATATAACACAAAATTTCTCCACCGATTCGTTCTAGTCGAGCCTCCCGGTCTGTCATTATACCCCGAGAAGTAGAAAGAATTACAATTCCTATCCCACCTAAAATTCTAGGAATTCGTTGAGAGTTAGAATAGATTCGTAAACCGGGTCTACTGATCCGTTTTAAATTTAAAAAATTTCTATAGGGTCTTTTCCCATTCCTTCTATGTCGAAGGGTTAAAACCAAAAAATATTTGTTTTTTTCTCGATGTTTTCTGACGTTTTCGATAAAACCCTCTCGGAAAAGTATTTTAACAATATTTTCGGTAATATTAGTAGATGCTATGCGAACAACTCTTTTTCTATCCATATCAGCATTTCGTATAGAGGTTATTATCTCAGCAATAGTGTCTCTACCCATGATGAACTAAAATTATTGGTGTCTCAAAATTGGATATAATCAACATGTTTTTCTTTTTTTTTTATTGATTTATGAATAGGAATTTTGCAAGGTATATGCGTGAGACACAATCTACGAATTAATCTAGTTCTTAATCTATTTCTTTCAAATACCCCAAAGATATCACGATCTCATTTTATTTTATAATACCTCGGGAGCTAATGAAACTATTTTAGTAAAATTCAATTTTCTCAATTCACGGGGGATTGCCCCAAAAATTCGAGTTCCTTTTGGATTTCCTTCTTGATCAATCACAACTGCAGCATTGTCATCATATCGTATTATCATACCGCTGTCACGTTTTAGTTCTTTACAGGTACGAACAATTACAGCTCTCACTACTTCTGATTTTTCTAGGGGCATATTTGGTACTGCTTCTTTAATCACAGCAACAATAACGTCACCAATATGAGCATATCGACGATTACTAGCTCCTATGATTCGAATACACATCAATTCTCGAGCCCCGCTGTTATCCGCTACATTTAAATGGGTCTGAGGTTGAATCATATCAAATTTTTTGTTTATTCTTCCAATGCAAAGGATGAAGAAAATAAAAGAAATATTGTTTGTCCAAAAAAAGAAACCTGCGTTTTTGTTTTATCCCTAAGATTCATCTCTGTCGGTTCTACATTTTTATCCCGAAATAATAAATTGAGTTCGTATAGGCATTTTAGATGCTGCTATTAAAATAGCCCTTCTAGCTATATTTTCGGTTACTCCACCCATTTCATATAGTATTCGCCCCGGTTTAACAACAGCTACCCAATATTCAGGGGATCCTTTCCCCGAACCCATACGTGTTTCAGCAGGTCTTACTGTAACTGGTTTGTCTGGAAATATACGGACCCATATTTTTCCACCACGGCGTGCATTTCGTGTCATTGCTCGTCGACCTGCTTCGATTTGTCTAGATGTGATCCAAGCAGGTTCAAGTGCCTGAAGAGCATATTTACCGAAACAAATATGATTACCTCGA